TGAAAGAGGTTGACAATAAGTTCTTTCAAAATTGACAATTTGTCCCTCTGTTAGAGGGTTTCCAGAAGTGTCTACGATCGAATAAATAGCTCTACGAACGAATGGATCGGGTCGACTTAGAAAATGAAAAGATTTGTCCAAGTTATACCTTTCGTCACCACTTTGTGGAAAATCGTTAGGTATGAATATGTTAGATACTTGTGACTCGATTGGTGAAATAGTAGTTCTCCCCCCAAAAACATGTTTTTTTTTACCAACGCACAAAGAAAATCTTTTCTTGCGAAGGAACAAGATATTGAGAAATTGCCCATATAGAAAATATGAATTATTATTACGAGCCTTTTCCACAGAAAAAGGGAATCTTTTGTTACAATAGAAGCAGAAGTGATGCGGATTATTCAAGAATCGAAGTCGATTTGCTTTATAAAAAGAGGATATCAATGAACTTCTGTGAAATGGTTTCCCGGGATTCAGCCAATTGTCTTGATCGTAGAATATCATTGATAAATAGGAATCTTTGTTATCAAAGGATTTCCTGCGATTAGTTCTAGTATGGAATGAGTCAATCATCCGCTTTGGTATCTTATTGAACAAAAATGGTGATATTGTTCCTCCATTGATCAAGAATTTCGAAGTACCATCATCAGCCAGTAAGAAGGGGTTCAATTTTTTCAAATGAACAATTTGAAAACCTATCGATTCTAACAACTGATTGCAGAGTTTATCATTCGGACCTTTCAATTCATAGATGTTGATTTCGGACCTATGAATGGGGGTATTCCCAAAACTTACACAGGAAAAAGGAAAAGAAAGTGAATTAGACAAAAAGAAAAGCAACTTGGCCAAAAAACGAAGTGACTTGCCCAAAAAACGAAGTGACTGGGGGAAAAGGAAAAAGAAACGAAGTGACCTGGACCACTTGGGCAAAAAGAAAGTAAGCAACTTATACACATCTTTTTCGAATTTCTTGCAAACCTCAGAATAATTCATCAAAAATTGATTAATACGAATACGTGTATAAATACGTAATTGATCAAACATTACTTGAAAACGGCTCTTTTGCACTTGAAAATGCACTTGAAAACAGCTTTTCTGCTCAGAAAGGAAATGTTCCAAATGTTCCTGGCAATTCTTGCTCCCATTGGACCATTTGTATATATATGCATAATCTTGTTTGATCATATATTTCATTAGAGTTCTATGACTGAGAGTATCCTTTCCTTTTTGATCCCTTTGAATTCCATATTCGAAGTTGCGATCGGATCTATTCATTAAAAAGAATCGATTCAATACACTTCTTATGTACCTATTATATTGGATTTGAATCAGATTTCGGATCAATCTATATTGATTGACTGCTTCCATTATGTTATTGCTAGCAAATACCACCATTTTTTGCTTTAGATCTCCCAAACCATTCCCGCAGGAGATCCAGACCCGTTTTTGTCTGATCCTTCGAAAAAAATATTCATTCTCCTCATAACGAAAAAGAACAGGAGACAGAACCAATAAAGATTTCTTTTTCGATTCAGCCCCGGTGTTGAATACCTCATTCAAGAATTTTTTTTGATCCAATCCGTACGAATCAATAGAAAAAGAAAATCCCTTATGATACACCAGATCCGGCTCGGTTATTGATAGAGTAAATAGATCTGCCATTTCTTGCAATCTCTCTTCTGATTCAAAATCGTGGTGTAACGCGTATCCTCCCCTGTTCCGTTCATGGAATCGGTGAAAGAAATCAAAAAATGGATTTTTGTTAAAGAATGAAATCTTATTGGAACTGTCCAGATCCGGGTCATCCTTCGGAACCATATCACATCCCGGATCTAATGAAATAGAATGAATTGAGACAGTATTTTGTAAATACGTAATGATTTTGAATAAATGAATCATTTCTTTATTTTCTGATCGCCGGACAAAAGAAAGATGTTTCTTCAACAATTTCTGCTCTCTAGTGGACCTCTCAGTAGGATTCGAACCCAGATGAAGTTCTGACCATCTATCAGAGAAAAAAGAACGAACGGATCTTGTAGCATTCCCAAGAAATTCTTCCATTTCTTCCGGAAACAGATGATTAATCATCGGTTTCTCGCGTTCCGTGAATAGCTGGGACATTGAGGAATATCCAGAAAGGTTTTTCGGGAATCGGTCTGATTCTATCTCTTTTCGTTCCGTTTGAAGAAAGGAAGGATCCCAGGGAATCGATCTTTCTTCTAGTTGTTGAATCTCTCTTTGATTGATCAATGTGCGATATTCCGAATCCTCATTACTAATGGAATCCAAATGATCTCTGGATTGATCAGAGGATCCTTTCAGTTGGCTAGAATCCGTTACTTGAACGAAACTAGACCTTGTGGAATCATATTGAATATTTGACCATACATTCCGTACCTTGCTAAAAAACCGATCCTTCTTTCCCAACCACACATTGCCCAACCAAAAATACGATTCGGGCGGATTATTCCCCCAACTAGGGAATAAAAGGAAGAGATCTTGGCGGAATTTCCACATATGAAATTGAGTACAATTTTGCAACGAGATAGCCCCCTTGTTTCTCGAGAAGAGATGGGAAACATGCTCATGTTGTTTGAAGAAAACCCCCGCTTCAATTGGTCTTTTTTCACGAAAAGCAGACATAAGATAAGAAATCCAGTCTTTCGCTAATCTTTCCAATAAAATAGGATCAGCCAATTTCCAATCATGGTCCTTGTGGGTCGAATCATCATCCATATAATATACAAAAAGAAACTCCAGAGATTTGCTATCTTTCTCTTTGAATAAGATCTCAATTTCGGCGACGGTTTCATTAGATATCTTACAACTAGAATTCCTCTTTGTTATTGAGAGAACCCCAGTACTCTCTTTCCGATTCAGGAAAGAACTCTCAGAGATCTTTTTTCCTTTTGGAAGATACAGGAGCGAAACAATCAACCTATTGATATTGGAAGACCCAACAGCTTCTTCCAATCGATCATTTCTGGGTCCAGTGGAATTCATAGGTATAGGAAGAAACCCTGTCAAATATAGGTTTTTTCTTTCGACCATATTTCGATTGTTAATACGATATATAAGTACCGCTACTACAAAGAGTATTACTCCCCTGATCGTGAAAGATCGATTGCTTGTTGAACCCTGGAAATTGCGTGAAAGTAGAATACTAAAAATTCGTGGGTCAAAGAGTTTTAGAAAACGTTCTTGGTGGAAAAAAATGTGAATAAAGGATCCCACTGAATTGAATTGGGTCCACGAATCTAAGAAATAGTGAGAATTCTTTATCTCTCTCATTATCTCTCTCAATTCGAAAATACAGAACTTGATTTGTCTTTTTTGCACCTTGATTTGTCTTTTTTGCATTAGGTTCACCCCCGAGATTTCATCTCATTTTGATTTTGATTATTTTCATTTGACTTATTTTTTATATTGGATTGGCACCGTGGACAAGGGTCCCTGTTAAGCATCCATGGCTGAGTGGTGAAAGCGCCCAACTCATAATTGGCGAAGTCGTAGGTTCAATTCCTACTGGATGCACGCAATCAGGACCTTGGAATCTCATCCATACATAACGAATTGATGTCACATAACACAATTCAGATCCATATCATAACATATCTATCTCTATTTTTTTTAATA